GCTGGCGTGGCTTAAACCTAAAGCGTGGCACTGAAGATGCTAAGATGGATCCCGGGATTTCCCGCCAGCACAAAGGCTTGGTCCTGACTTTAATATCAACTTTAGCCTAGTTTACACATGCAAGTCTCCGCACCCCTGTGAGAATGCCCTTAATCCCCCGCCCGGGGACGGGGAGCCGGCATCAGGCACACTTTATTGGCCCAAAACGCCTTGCTACGCCACACCCCCAAGGGAACTCAGCAGTGGTAAACATTAAGCCCATAAGTGAAAACTTGACTTAGTTAGGGCTATGAGGGCCGGTAAAACTCGTGCCAGCCACCGCGGTTATACGAGAGGCCCCAGTTGATAAACACGGCGTAAAGAGTGGTTAAGAATTATGCCGAACTAAAGCCGAAGGTCCCCTAAGCCGTCATACGCACCTGGGGGTACGAAGCCCCATCACGAAAGTAGCTTTATTCAAGCCCGCCTGACCCCACGACAGCTAAGACACAAACTGGGATTAGATACCCCACTATGCCTAGCCGTAAACTTAGATGTTTCACCACAACCGACATCCGCCAGGGAACTACGAGCACAGCTTAAAACCCAAAGGACTTGGCGGTGCCTCAGACCCACCTAGAGGAGCCTGTTCTAGAACCGATAACCCCCGTTAAACCTCACCACCCCTTGTTAAACCCGCCTATATACCGCCGTCGTCAGCTCACCCTGTGAAGGCCCCATAGTGAGCAAAATGGATAAAACCCAGAACGTCAGGCCGAGGTGTAGCGTACGGGGTGGGAAGAAATGGGCTACATTTTCTGACCCAGAATATTACGGACAGCACCATGAAACGGGTGCCCGAAGGTGGATTTAGCAGTAAAAAGAAAATAGAGAGTTCTTTTGAACCCGGCTCTAAGGCGCGCACACACCGCCCGTCACTCTCCCCGCACCCCCAACCAAAGTAAATAACAAAATTGACTAACCAAGGGGAGGCAAGTCGTAACATGGTAAGTGTACCGGAAGGTGCACTTGGAGTAATCAGGGCGCGGCTGAGACAGTAAAGCATCTCCCTTACACCGAGAAGACGTCCATGCAAGTTGGACCACCCTGAGCCAAACAGCTAGCTTATCCACCCAAAATAAACCTACAACATAAATAACCCACTATAAACCAAAAATAATAAACAAATCATTTTTCCACCCTAGTATGGGAGACAGAAAAGGAATCACTAAAGCAATAGAAAAAGTACCGCAAGGGAAAGCTGAAAAAGAACTGAAAAACCCCTAAGCCCAAAAAAGCAGAGATCCCCCCTCGTACCTTTTGCATCATGATTTAGCCAGCACATCCGAGCAAAGAGGACTTTAGTTCGAGACCCCGAAACCGAGTGAGCTACTCCGAGTCAGCCTATATAGGGCCAACCCGTCTCTGTAGCAAAAGAGTGGGAAGAACTCCGAGTAGAGGTGACAGACCTACCGAACCCGGTTATAGCTGGTTGCCTAAGAAATGGATAGAAGTTCAGCCCCTCACCCCTCAAATCACACCAGTAACACAAATACTAGATTACGAGAGAGAAAAGGGAGTTAGTCGGAGGAGGTACAGCTCCTCTGAACCAGGACACAACCTTACCAGGAGGTCAAGGATCAAACTCGACAAGGCCAACCGTTTCAGTGGGCCTAAAAGCAGCCACCTGCACAGAAAGCGTTAAAGCTCAGACGGACCAAAGACCCCTTATCCTGATAACCCCCACCCCACCCCCTAATAGTACTAGGCCACCCTTTGCCCCTATCGGAGAGAGAATGCTAAAATGAGTAATAAGAAGGACGCCCTTCTCCCCCCCCCTGTGTAAGTTAGTCCGGACCCCCCACTAACAAATAGAGAACCCAACAAAAGAGAGCAGTGTGGAGTTAAATATAAACTAGAAAAACATGCACACACACATCGTTACCCCCACCCAGGAGTGCCCACAAAAGGAAAGACCCTAAGGAAGAGAAGGAACTCGGCAAACATAAGCCTCGCCTGTTTACCAAAAACACCGCCTCCTGCAATCAAAACATAGGAGGTCCCGCCTGCCCTGTGACTTTAAGTTTAACGGCCGCGGTATTTTAACCGTGCAAAGGTAGCGCAATCACTTGTCTTTTAAATGAGGACCTGTATGAATGGCATCACGAGGGCTTAACTGTCTCCTCTTCCAAGTCAATGAAATTGATCTACCCGTGCAGAAGCGGGTATGCCCCTACAAGACGAGAAGACCCTGTGGAGCTTAAGACACAAGGCCAACCACGTCAAACAACCGCTTTAAAGGTATAAACAAAGTGTAAGCCTGGCCAACATGTCTTCGGTTGGGGCGACCACGGGGGAAAACCAAGCCCCCCTGTGGACCGGGACACCCCTAAAGCCAAGAGGCACACCTCCAAGCCTCAGAACATCTGACCATAAATGATCCGGCCAAGCCGATCAACGAACCAAGTTACCCCAGGGATAACAGCGCAATCCTCTCCCAGAGTCCTTATCGACGAGGGGGTTTACGACCTCGATGTTGGATCAGGACATCCTAATGGTGCAGCCGCTATTAAGGGTTCGTTTGTTCAACGATTAAAGTCCTACGTGATCTGAGTTCAGACCGGAGCAATCCAGGTCAGTTTCTATCTGTAATGCTACTTTTCCTAGTACGAAAGGGCCGGAAAAGAAAGGCCCCTGCCCCCAGCACGCCCTACCCCGACCTGATGAAATCAACTAAACCAGACAAAGGAGTGTGACCCTCCAGCCCTAGACAAGGGCATGCTGGTGTGGCAGAGCCTGGTAAATGCAAAAGGCCTAAGCCCTTTCTGCCAGAGGTTCAAATCCTCTCCCCAGCCATGGTCGTTATTGTAACTTCGTACTTAATTAACCCCCTCGCCTACATCATCCCCGTACTCTTGGCAGTCGCCTTCCTAACCCTGCTGGAACGAAAAGTACTCAGCTATATGCAACTCCGCAAGGGCCCAAACATTGTAGGTCCCTACGGCCTTCTTCAACCCATCGCAGACGGTGTAAAACTATTCATCAAAGAGCCAATCCGCCCCTCCACATCCTCCCCCTTCCTGTTCCTTGCCACCCCCATACTAGCCCTAACCCTCGCCCTCACCCTCTGGGCTCCCATACCCATCCCCCACCCCGTGACTGACCTCAACCTTGGGGTCCTCTTTGTACTAGCCCTCTCCAGCCTGGCAGTCTACTCCATTTTAGGCTCAGGCTGAGCATCTAACTCAAAATATGCCCTAATCGGGGCCCTACGAGCAGTAGCCCAAACCATCTCCTACGAAGTAAGTCTCGGACTAATCCTCCTCTCCATCATTATCTTTACCGGGGGCTTCACCCTACAAACATTCAATACTGCCCAAGAAAGCATCTGACTACTTGCCCCAGCCTGGCCCCTAGCCGCCATATGGTATATCTCCACACTCGCAGAGACAAACCGCGCCCCCTTCGATCTGACAGAAGGAGAGTCCGAGCTCGTCTCAGGCTTTAATGTAGAATACGCAGGAGGCCCCTTCGCCCTATTCTTCCTAGCCGAATATGCCAACATCCTCCTCATAAATACACTTTCAGCCATTCTATTTTTAGGCGCATCCCACTTCCCACCCCTCCCTGAACTCACTACCACCAGCCTAATAACAAAAGCTGCCCTCCTCGCCATTGTCTTCCTGTGAGTCCGAGCCTCATATCCCCGATTCCGATATGACCAACTCATGCATCTCGTCTGAAAAAACTTCTTACCAATGACCCTCGCCCTCGTACTATGGCACATCGCCCTCCCCATCGCACTCGCAGGACTCCCCCCGCAACTTTAGATAAGGGAATTGTGCCCGAACACAAGGACCATTTTGATAGAATGACACATGGGGGTTAAAATCCCCCCAATTCCTTAGAAAGAAGGGCCTCGAACCCATGCTCAAGAGATCAAAACTCCAGGTGCTTCCACTACACCACTCTCTAGTGAAGTCAGCTAACCAAGCTTTTGGGCCCATGCCCCAAACATGTGGGTTAGACCCCCTCCTCCACTAATGAACCCCTACGTATTAGCAATGCTGCTTTCCAGCCTAGGACTTGGCACCACACTCACCTTTGCCAGCTCCCACTGACTCCTCGCATGAATGGGCCTCGAAATTAATACTCTCGCCATCATTCCCCTCATGGCACAACAGCACCACCCCCGAGCAGTAGAAGCTGCAACCAAGTATTTCCTCACACAAGCCGCAGCTGCGGCTATAATTTTATTTGCAAGTACAACAAACGCCTGAATGCTTGGCGGGTGAGATATCACCCAACTCTCTCACCCAATAACTGCCATGACAATTATAATCGCCCTGGCCCTTAAAATAGGACTAGCCCCCATACACTTTTGACTCCCCGAAGTCCTGCAAGGCCTGGACCTCACGACAGGACTAATCCTGGCCACCTGACAAAAACTAGCCCCCTTTGCACTAATTGTTCAAATCGCACCCAACACACACCCCGCAGTACTTACAACCCTGGGTGTCTGCTCCGCCCTAGTGGGGGGATGGGGCGGACTAAACCAAACCCAGCTACGTAAAGTATTAGCTTACTCCTCCATCGCTCACCTCGGCTGAATAATCATTGTACTTCAATTTGCGCCCCACCTAACGCTGTTAGCCCTAGGAACATACATCGCAATAACCTCTGCGACATTCCTAACCCTAAAATCAACCTCCTCCACCAAAATTAATACCCTAGCCCTAGCCTGGACTAAAACCCCCGGCCTCGCAGCCCTTGCCGCCCTAATATTACTCTCACTCGGGGGGCTCCCACCCCTAACCGGCTTCATGCCTAAATGATTAATCCTCCAAGAACTAACCAAACAAGACCTGCCCCTAACAGCCACCCTCATGGCACTCACCGCCCTCCTAAGCCTATTCTTCTACCTCCGCCTCTGTTACGCCATAACTCTAACCCTCTCCCCTAACACCAACAACTCAATCACCCCCTGACGTCTTCCAAGCACACAAAACACCCTCCCCTTATCGTTAATAACCGCCGCAGCCCTAGCCCTCCTACCCATAACCCCTGCCGCCATAGCATTAGTAACGTAGAGGCTTAGGATAACATAAGACCAAGGGCCTTCAAAGCCCTAAGCAGGAGTGAAAATCTCCTAGCCCCTGATAAGACTTGCAGGACTCTATCCCACATCTTCTGGATGCAACCCAGACACTTAATTAAGCTAAAGCCCTCCTAGATGAGAAGGCCTCGATCCTACAACCTCTTAGTTAACAGCTAAGCGCTCAAACCAGCGAGCATTCATCTACCTTTCCCCGCCGAAGCCGAGCAAGGCGGGGAAAGCCCCGGCGGGCTGTAAGCCTGCGTCTTTGGATTTGCAATCCGATGTGGTCTCCACCACGGGGCTTGATAGGGGAAGGACTCAAACCTCCGTCTTCGGGGCTACAACCCGCCGCCTACGCTCTCGGCCACCCTACCTGTGGCAATCACACGCTGATTCTTCTCCACCAACCACAAAGACATTGGCACCCTTTATTTAGTATTCGGTGCCTGAGCCGGGATAGTCGGCACAGCCCTTAGCCTCCTAATTCGAGCTGAACTAAGCCAGCCCGGAGCCCTTCTGGGCGACGACCAAATTTATAATGTTATCGTCACAGCACATGCCTTCGTAATGATCTTCTTTATAGTAATACCAATTATGATCGGGGGCTTTGGAAACTGGCTACTCCCCCTAATACTAGGGGCCCCCGACATAGCGTTTCCCCGAATAAATAACATGAGCTTCTGACTCCTCCCTCCCTCCCTCCTCCTACTACTGTCGTCTTCCGGGGTTGAGGCCGGGGCCGGAACAGGATGAACCGTTTACCCCCCACTTGCCGGCAACCTCGCCCACGTCGGCGCCTCTGTAGACCTCGCTATTTTTTCCCTTCACCTGGCGGGTGTCTCCTCAATCCTGGGGTCAATTAATTTTATTACCACAATTATTAACATGAAACCCCCCGCCATCTCCCAATATCAGACACCTTTATTTATCTGATCGGTCCTCGTCACAACAGTCCTCCTCCTCCTGTCCCTCCCGGTCCTGGCGGCAGGTATTACTATGCTCCTCACAGACCGAAACCTTAACACTACATTCTTTGACCCAGCCGGAGGAGGAGACCCCATCCTATACCAACACCTATTCTGATTCTTTGGCCACCCAGAGGTCTACATTTTAATCTTGCCAGGATTTGGCATCATCTCACACGTTGTTGCCTACTACGCCGGCAAAAAAGAGCCATTTGGCTACATGGGCATGGTGTGAGCCATGATAGCCATTGGACTCCTGGGCTTCATTGTATGAGCCCACCACATGTTTACCGTTGGGATAGACGTAGACACCCGTGCCTATTTCACCTCCGCGACAATAATTATCGCCATCCCAACAGGTGTAAAAGTGTTTAGCTGACTGGCCACCCTGCACGGAGGCTCAATTAAATGGGAAACCCCCCTTCTATGGGCCCTGGGCTTCATCTTCCTTTTTACAGTCGGCGGACTAACAGGAATTGTCCTATCCAACTCGTCCCTGGATATTGTACTTCATGACACCTACTACGTAGTCGCCCACTTCCACTACGTCCTCTCCATGGGGGCCGTATTTGCAATCATGGCCGGCTTTGTTCACTGATTCCCCCTCTTTTCAGGATACACCCTCCACAGCACCTGATCTAAGATCCACTTTGGGGTCATATTCCTGGGAGTAAATCTCACATTCTTCCCCCAACATTTCCTAGGCCTAGCAGGAATACCACGACGGTACTCAGACTACCCGGATGCCTACGCCCTCTGAAACACCATCTCTTCCATCGGCTCCATAATCTCCATGGTGGCCGTCATCATATTTCTATTCATTCTTTGAGAAGCATTTGCCGCCAAACGAGAAGTCCTGTCAGTTGAACTAACCACCACAAACGTAGAATGACTTCACGGATGCCCTCCCCCCTACCACACATTCGAAGAGCCGGCTTTCGTCCAAGTACAGCCATACTGACGAGAAAGGGGGGAATTGAGCCCCCGTATGCTGGTTTCAAGCCAGCCGCATAACCGCTCTGCCACTTTCTTCCATCAGAGCCCTAGTAAAATAGCACATCACACTGCCTTGTCAAGACAGAATTGCGGGTTAAAACCCCGCGGGCCCTGAGCCCCAAGCTAAAATGGCACATCCCTCACAATTAGGATTCCAAGACGCGGCCTCACCAGTAATAGAAGAACTTCTCCACTTCCATGACCACGCACTCATAATCGTGCTTCTTATCAGCACCTTCGTCCTTTACATTATTATGGCAATGGTCTCAACTAAACTTACCAACAAGTACATTCTTGATTCCCAAGAAATTGAAATCGTATGGACCATTCTCCCCTCAGTGATTCTCATCTTAATTGCCCTCCCCTCCCTCCGCATCCTGTACCTAATGGACGAAATTAATGACCCCCACCTCACCATCAAAGCAATGGGCCACCAATGATACTGAAGCTACGAATACACGGACTACGAAGACCTAGCCTTCGACTCGTACATGATCCCTACCCAGGATTTAACCCCGGGCCAATTTCGACTCCTCGAAGCAGACCACCGGATAGTAGTTCCTATGGAGTCCCCCATCCGAGTTCTAGTCTCAGCCCAAGATGTCTTGCACTCCTGGGCCGTCCCCGCCCTAGGAGTAAAAATAGACGCGGTGCCAGGCCGCCTAAACCAAACAGCCTTTATCGCCTCCCGCCCCGGAGTCTTCTACGGACAGTGCTCTGAAATTTGCGGAGCCAACCACAGCTTCATGCCAATCGTAGTAGAAGCGGTCCCCCTTGAGCACTTTGAAAACTGATCCTCCCTAATACTTGACGCCTCACTAGGAAGCTAAACCGGACCTAGCGTTAGCCTTTTAAGCTAAAGACTGGTGACTCCCAACCACCCCTAGTGACATGCCCCAGCTAAACCCCGCCCCCTGATTTATTATCCTGGTATTTTCCTGACTGATCTTCCTAGTCGTAATCCCCCCCAAAATTCTTGGTCACACCTTTACCAACGAACCAACCGCACTAAGCACAGAAAAAACTAAGCCTGAACCCTGAAACTGACCATGACACTAAGCCTCTTCGACCAATTCATAAGCCCCACATACCTAGGCGTCCCCCTGATCGCCCTCGCCCTCACCTTACCCTGAGTCCTCTACCCCACCCCCTCCTCTCGCTGGCTCAACAACCGCCTTGTAACACTACAAAACTGGCTCCTCAACCGCTTCACCCAACAACTGCTTCTCCCCCTGAGTCTGGGGGGGCACAAGTGAGCAGCCCTGCTTACCTCCCTAATAATCTTCCTTATCACCCTTAACATGCTAGGCCTTCTTCCCTACACCTTTACACCCACCACCCAGCTGTCCCTAAACATAGGCTTTGCCATCCCTCTATGATTAGCCACCATTATCATCGGGATGCGAAATCAACCCACCGTCACACTAGGCCACCTCCTGCCAGAAGGAACCCCCGTCCCCCTTATCCCAATGCTAATCATCATCGAAACCATTAGTCTTTTTATTCGACCCTTGGCGCTAGGGGTTCGACTAACAGCCAACCTCACAGCCGGGCACCTCCTCATTCAACTGATCGCCACCGCCGCATTTGTACTTCTGCCGATAATACCAACAGTGGCCATCTTGACAGTCACAGTACTATTTCTTCTTACACTACTAGAGGTGGCCGTCGCCATGATCCAAGCCTACGTGTTCGTACTACTCCTAACCCTCTACCTACAAGAAAACGTCTAATGGCCCACCAAGCACACGCATACCACATGGTCGACCCAAGCCCCTGGCCCCTAACCGGCGCAGTAGCTGCCCTATTACTAACATCTGGCCTCGCAGTCTGATTTCACTTCCACTCAATGACATTGCTATCCCTCGGACTAATGCTCACCCTCCTCACAATATGCCAATGATGACGAGATGTTATTCGAGAGGGAACCTTCCAAGGACACCACACCCCCCCCGTCCAAAAAAGCCTACGCTACGGAATAATTCTATTCATCACATCAGAAGTCTTCTTCTTCTTAGGCTTCTTCTGGGCCTTCTACCACTCAAGCCTGGCCCCAACCCCCGAACTAGGGGGATGCTGACCCCCGGCCGGGGTAACCCCCCTAGACCCATTTGAAGTACCCCTCTTGAACACCGCTGTCCTCCTCGCCTCTGGCGTCACAGTTACCTGGGCCCACCACAGCCTTATAGAAGGCAACCGAAAAGAGGCCATCCAGTCCCTCGGCCTAACAATTCTCCTGGGCTTCTACTTTACCTTCCTTCAAGCCATAGAATACTATGAAGCCCCTTTCACTATCGCTGACGGAGTGTACGGATCAACATTCTTTGTAGCCACGGGATTCCACGGCCTACACGTAATCATCGGATCAACCTTCCTAGCAGTCTGCCTGCTCCGACAAATCCAATACCACTTCACCTCAGAACACCACTTCGGGTTTGAAGCCGCTGCATGGTACTGACACTTCGTTGACGTCGTCTGACTATTCCTCTACGTATCAATCTACTGATGAGGCTCATAATCTTTTTAGTATCAGTTGTACAAGTGGCTTCCAATCACTCAGTCTTGGTTAAAACCCAAGGAAAGATAATGAATTTGACAACAATTCTGTTAATCACCACCACCCTCTCCGTAATTCTGACCCTTGCAGCCTTCTGACTTCCCCTAATGGGCCCCGACGCAGAAAAACTCTCACCCTACGAGTGCGGCTTCGACCCCCTAGGCTCCGCCCGACTACCCTTCTCACTGCGCTTCTTCCTTATCGCAATCCTCTTCCTCCTCTTTGACCTAGAAATTGCACTGCTCCTCCCCCTGCCCTGAGCCACCCAACTACTTGCCCCTGTAAACACCCTCCTCTGGGCCACCGCAGTACTCGCCTTACTCACCCTGGGCCTGGTCTACGAATGAACCCAGGGGGGCCTAGAGTGGGCCGAATAGGGAGTTAGTCCAAACAAGACCTCTGATTTCGACTCAGAAGATTACGGCTAAAGTCCGTGACCCCCTTATGACGCCCGTACACTTCAGCTTTAGCTCAGCCTTTATCCTAGGGCTTATGGGCCTAGCATTCCACCGCACCCACCTCCTATCTGCCCTCCTCTGCCTAGAAGGGATAATATTATCACTATTTATTGCACTCTCCCTCTGGGCACTCCAACTAGAAGCAACAGCATACTCCTCAGCCCCCATACTCCTCCTAGCCTTCTCCGCCTGCGAAGCCAGCGCAGGCCTAGCCCTACTGGTCGCCACAACACGAACCCACGGCACCGACCGACTCCAAAGCCTAAACCTCCTACAGTGTTAAAAATCCTTGTCCCAACACTTTTTCTCTTCCCCACAATCTGATTAGCCCCCCCCAAATGACTCTGGGCCACCACAACGACTCAAAGCCTCTTAATTGCCCTAACTAGCCTATCCTGACTTAAATGAGACTCCGAAATCGGCTGGTCCTCATCCAACCTTTACTTGGCAACAGACCCCCTCTCCACCCCCCTCCTTGTACTCACTTGCTGACTTCTCCCGCTCATAATCTTAGCCAGCCAAAACCACATTTCCCCTGAGCCCCTCAGCCGCCAACGCATGTATATTTCACTCCTTACATCCCTCCAAACCTTCCTTATTATGGCCTTCGGGGCAACTGAGATCATCATGTTTTACATCATATTTGAAGCCACCCTCCTCCCAACCCTTATCATCATTACCCGCTGAGGAAACCAGACTGAACGCCTTAATGCAGGAACATATTTTCTCTTCTATACCCTTGCAGGCTCCCTCCCCCTCCTAGTTGCCCTCCTACTTCTACAGAACAACACAGGAACATTATCAATACTAACACTGCAATACTCCCAACCGCTCTCCCTTTTCTCCTGAGGGGACAAAATCTGATGAGCGGGCTGCCTCATCGCCTTCCTGGTAAAGATACCCCTGTATGGAGCCCACCTTTGACTACCCAAAGCCCACGTAGAAGCCCCCCTCGCCGGCTCCATAGTCCTAGCCGCCGTCCTCCTAAAACTCGGCGGGTACGGCATAATGCGCATAATAATTATACTAGACCCCCTTACTAAAGAAATGACCTACCCATTTATTGTGTTAGCCCTATGAGGTATTATTATAACCGGGTCTGTCTGCTTACGACAGACCGACCTCAAACTACTAATCGCCTACTCCTCCGTTGGTCACATGGGACTAGTAGCCGGAGGCATCCTCGTCCAAACCCCATGAGGATTCACCGGAGCAATCATTCTTATAATTGCACACGGCTTGACCTCCTCAGCCCTATTCTGCCTGGCTAACACGGGGTATGAACGCACCCACACCCGAACCATGGCACTAACACGAGGACTTCAAATCCTGTTCCCATTAGCAACAGTCTGATGATTTACCGCTAATTTGGCCAACCTCGCCCTCCCCCCCCTCCCCAACTTAATAGGAGAAATTATGATTATTTCTACAATATTTAACTGGTCCCCCTGAACCCTGGCCCTCACCGGTATCGGCACACTCATCACAGCAGGCTACTCACTCTACCTATTCCTTATAACTCAGCGGGGGCCCACCCCCACTCACATAATTGGACTACCCCCATACCACACACGAGAACACCTACTAATGACCCTTCATCTAACCCCCATTCTCCTGCTCGTCACAAAACCTGAGCTCATCTGAGGGATGATGCCCATAGCTCAAGAGCCCCCATAACTGCTCCCACCGTACCACACGGACTCCCTACTGGCCCCAACCTCCCCATCACAAACCACCCAACTGACCTCTGCGGGTAGATCGCAAAGGCTAGGTTACAGAAACAGTTAAGCGCAGCCCACAAACAGTCCGCGACCCCAGGAACAAATAAAGAAGTCAAATGCCTCCAATATAGCTAAAACCCATAGCCGCCATATGTTGCTAGAACAGACCCCTGAATTAATGCTCATACCAGCGCTCGTACTCTTAGCCCCTGCTCTGGGCCTCAAAAGCATAGAACCCCGCCCCCTACCCTACCTCATGAGTATGATATCGCTATCTGCTATCCTCTTATTTTCATGCCTTTGGAGACATGTAACGGGATCCGAGCCGTAACTTACACGGACTCAAACCCTCCCCACTAAGTCTAATGATACCACTATTTGGTCCCAACTTGGAGAGGGCTAATTATCCCCATTACGACCCCATCCGAAACTGCATCCTAGTAGACATAGTTTAACCCAAAACACTAGATTGTGATTCTAGAAACAGGGGTTAATACCCCCTTGTCCACCGAGAGAGGCCTGAGGCTATAGAGACTGCTAACCCCCCAACCCGCGGTTTGACTCCGCGGCTCACTCGCGCTCCTAAAGGATAACAGCTCATCCGTTGGTCTTAGGAACCAAAAACTCTTGGTGCAAATCCAAGTAGTAGCTATGCAGCCAACCACCCTCATCCTTTCAACCAGCCTTATGCTGGTTTTTGGGCTCCTCCTATTTCCCCTTGCCACCGCCCTAAACCCGAGCCCCCAAGAAAGCAACTGGGCCCTAACTCACGTCAAGGCCGGGGTAAGCACCGCATTTGCAGTAAGCCTCCTCCCGCTATTTATCTTCCTCGACCAAGGAGTTGAAACTATTGTCACCAACTGACACTGAATAAACACCACAACCTTTGACATCAACATTAGCCTTAAATTCGACTACTACTCAATCGTCTTTACTCCAATCGCCCTCTACGTCACCTGGTCCATCTTAGAATTTGCCTCATGATACATACACGCAGACCCCAACATAAACCAATTCTTTAAATACCTCCTCCTCTTCCTAATCGCCATAATCGTCCTGGTAACGGCCAACAACATATTTCAACTGTTTATCGGCTGAGAAGGAGTTGGCATCATGTCCTTCCTTCTTATCGGCTGATGATACGGCCGAGCCGACGCTAATACAGCAGCCCTTCAAGCCGTTTTATATAACCGAGTTGGAGACATTGGCCTGATCATGGCCATGGCCTGGTTCGCAATAAACCTTAACTCATGAGAAATTCAACAAATATTCTTCGCATCTAAAGAATTTGACCTCACACTCCCACTAATTGGCCTAATCCTTGCAGCCACCGGTAAATCGGCACAATTTGGCCTTCACCCCTGGCTGCCCTCCGCCATGGAAGGCCCCACGCCAGTCTCTGCCCTCTTACACTCCAGCACAATAGTGGTAGCTGGCATTTTCCTGCTCATTCGCCTCCACCCACTAATGCAAAACAACCAAATAGCCCTTACCATCTGTCTCTGCTTGGGAGCACTAACCACCCTATTTACAGCAACCTGCGCCCTTACCCAAAACGACATCAAAAAAATCGTCGCATTCTCCACCTCCAGCCAACTAGGCCTAATAATAGTCACCATCGGCCTTGGCCAGCCCCAACTCGCATTCCTCCATATCTGCACCCACGCCTTCTTCAAGGCCATACTCTTCCTCTGCTCAGGATCCATTATCCACAGCCTCAACGACGAACAAGATATCCGAAAAATAGGAGGACTCCACAACCTCCTGCCCTTCACCTCCTCCTGCCTCACTGTCGGAAGCCTCGCCCTCACCGGCACCCCCTTCCTGGCAGGCTTTTTCTCAAAAGACGCAATTATTGAGGCCCTTAACACTTCTTACCTAAACGCCTGAGCCCTAACCCTCACCCTCATCGCCACCTCCTTCACCGCAGTCTACAGCCTCCGGCTGGTCTTCTTCGTCTCCATGGGCACCCCCCGATTTATAGCCCTTTCACCAATCAACGAAAACAACCCCTCCGTCATCAACCCTATCAAACGTCTCGCCTGAGGAAGCATTGTCGCAGGCCTTATTCTCGCCTCTAACCTTCTTCCCCACAAAACCCCCATTATAACCATATCACCCCCCCTCAAGCTAGCCGCCCTGTCAGTAACAATTATAGGATTACTTGCAGCCCTACAGCTAGCCGCCCTAACAAACAAACAGCTTAAAGCCACACCAACCATCCCCCTCCGCTTCTCCAATATGCTGGGGTACTTTCCCGCAACCGTCCACCGACTAACCCCTAAACTAAACCTCGCCCTAGGACAAACCATTGCCACCCAACTAGTTGGCCAAACATGATTTGAAGCAGCTGGCCCCCGCGGGTTAGCCTCCACTCAACTAAAAATAATTACCGCCACAAATAATGCCCAACAAGGAATAATCAAAACCTATCTAACCGTCTTCCTATTCACCACCGCCCTGGCCACCCTACTAGCAACCCTCTAGACCGCTCGAACCGTCCCCCGACTCAAGCCCCGAGTTAACTCTAACACCACAAACAAAGTAAGAAGAAGCACCCAAGCACACACCACCAACATCCCGCCCCCAAACGAATATATTAAAGCCGCCCCACTTGAGTCCCCCCGCAAGACAAAAAACTCCTTAAACCCGTCCACAACCACCCACGAACTTTCATATCACCCCCCTCAAAATCAACTGGCAACCGACACAACCCCCACAAAATAGGCAACCGCACACCCAGCCACAAAACTATCCCCCCAGCCCTCAGGAAATGGCTCAGCAGCCAAAGCTGCGGAATAGGCAAACACCACCAACATCCCCCCCAAATAAATTAAAAATAATACTAGCGACAAAAAGCCCCCCCCATGCCCCACCAAAACCCCACACCCTACACCCGCCGCCACAACCAACCCCAAAGCAGCAAAGTAGGGGGCCGGGTTAGAAGCCACAGCAACCAACCCCAAAACCAACCCCAACAGAAATAAAGACACAAGATAAGTCATAATTCCCGCCCGGACTCTAACCGAGACCAGTGACCTGAAAAACCACCGTTGTAATTCAACTACAAGAACCCCTAATGGGAAGCCTACAAAAAACCCACCCCCTACTAAAAATTGCTAACGACACAGGAATTGACCTCCCCGCCCCCTCCAATATCTCGGCCTGATGAAACTTTGGATCCCTCCTTATACTATGTCTAGCCGCACAAATCCTAACCGGCTTATTCTTGGCCATACACTACACCTCAGACGTCGCCGTGGCAGGCTCCTGTGTTGCCCACATCACCCGAGACGTCACTTACGGCTGACTCTTCCGAAACATGCACGCCAACGGGGCCTCCTTCTTCTTTATTTGCCTTTATATTCACATTGCCCGAGGCCTATACTACGGGTCCTACCTTTACCAAGAAACATGGGCCATCGGGGTAGTCTTATTCCTTCTAGCCATAGCCACCGCCTTCGTCGGTTACGTCCTACCCTGGGGCCAGATATCATTTTGGGGGGCCACAGTCATTACCAACCTCATATCCGCCCTGCCCTACATCGGGGGCGGATTAGTCCAGTGAACCTGAGGCGGCTTCGCCGTAGATAATGCAACACTCACCCGTTTCTTCGCCCTTCACTTCTTCCTTCCATTCGTAATTGTGGCAGCAACAGTCATTCACCTCCTCTTCCTCCACGAAACCGGGTCCAACAACCCGACGGGCCTAAACTCGGACACCGACAAAATTCCCTTCCACCCTTACTACACGTACAAAGACCTCCTCGGGTTCATAATTATCCTCGTATCCATCACAGCCCTGGCCCTTTTCTCACCCAACTTATTCGAGGACCCAGACAATTACATCTTCGCCAACTCCATAATCACCCCGCCCCACATCAAACCAGAATGATATTTCCTCTTCGCATATGCCATCCTACGGTCAATCCCCAATAAACTAGGCGGCGTCCTAGCCCTCCTAGCCTCCGTCCTAATTCTACTAGTTGTCCCCATCCTCCACACATCCAAGCAACGCGCAGTCACCTTCCGGCCAGCCGCACAACTCCTCTTCTGAACTCTGGTCGCAGACATACTAATTCTAACTTGAATTGGGGGCATGCCAGTAGAACACCCATACGTCCTTATCGGACAAATTGCATCCACGCTCTACTTCTCCCTATTCCTAATTTTTATCCCCCTCGCAGGCTTGGCCGAAAACAAGGGACTCTCCTACTCCGGCCCTCCTAAACCCCTTAATTATTAATCTTACTCATCACAGGCCGAGCCGAAAACGACACCTAACTGAATGTCCTAGTGGCTCAGCCTTAGAGCGCCGGTCTTGTAGTCCGGAGGTCGGGGGTTAAATCCCCCCCTAGTACCCAAAAAGGAGAGATTTTAACTCCCACCCCTAACCCCCAAAGCTAGGATTCTAAATTAAACTACTCTCTGCCCCGTTAGCCATAAAAAATATTATATGTACGATAACACATATCTGTAGTACACCCATCCCTGTAATAAGCCTTATTACTATGATGTTACTACATTCATGTGTGCGTACATATATTTGTCAGGGGGTACATATTATGCATAATTTTACACTAATGAAACTAGGCACATCCAGGTCATCTCCCCATTAATTAATTAGAACTTAAATACGTCAACATTCGACTATGGTAAACATAAGCATGACCCGAAACTCACAAGATATTTAATTTAAACTGATAAATCGAATATGCCCCATAACTTCATCCAACCATTTTATATCCCATATCAACAAAAATAGGACCTCAGATAATTAATGTAGTAAGAGACCACCAACGGGTTCATACCTTAATGCCCTCGACGCATGATGGGTCAGGGGCAAATATCGTGGGGGTCGCACAGAATGATCTATTACTGGCATCTGGTTCCTATTTCAGGGCCATACGTTCTAAAACTCCCTACTCGGATAATTATACTGGCATCTGGTTAATGGTGGAATGCTAATTGTCCATGACCCACCATGCCAAGGCATTCTTTTAAATGCATCTGGTTCTTTTTTTTTTCTCTCCTTTCACTTGGCATGTGCGACACCTTTAAGAAATGACCGACAAGGTTGTACTTGCTCTCGCGCTCTAAAGGGCATTCCTGTATCATTAGTAAAGCATTCTATAAAGAATAACATTATTCTCTATCAAGTGCATAAGATATGCCCCTAAACTCCTTATCCCTCTAAGATCTCCCCCCTACCCATAATTCCGACTTTCGCGCGACAAACCCCCCTACCCCCTACGCCGAACAAGTCCTATCTTCCTGCCAAACCCCTAAAACAGGAAAGGCTCGAACGGCGCCCCCAACGACAACAATCTACTAATGTGCATATATATTGTACCCCAACACAATGTATA